TGTTTAGCAGAAAGGCGGATATTCCTTGCTCATTATCAGACACTCACTTATTCACAAACTTCGTGTGTGGCTAATAGTTTTCATTTCCCATCTCATGGAAAACCCTTTTCGCTCCGCTTAGCCTTATCCCCCTCTAGGGGTATTTTAGTGATAGGTTCTATAGGAAGTGGACGATCCTATTTGGTCAAATACCTAGCGGCAAACTCCCATGTTCCTTTCATTACGGTATTTCTGAACAAGTTCCTGGATAACAAGCCTAAAGGTTTTCTTATTGATGATATCAATATTGATGATAGTGACGATATTGATGCTAGTGACGATATCGATCGTGACCTTGATACGGAGCTGGAGCTGCTAACTATGATGAATGCGCTAACTATGGATATGATGCTGGAAATAGACCGATTTTATATCACCCTTCAATTCGAATTAGCAAAAGCAATTTCTCCTTGCATAATATGGATTCCAAGTATTCATGATCTAGATGTGAATGAGTCGAATTACTTATCCCTCGGTCTATTAGTGAACCATCTCTCCAGGGATTGTGAAAGATGTTCCGCTAGAAATATTCTTGTTTTTGCTTCGACTCATATTCCCCAAAAAGTGGATCCCGCTCTAATAGCTCCGAATAGATTAAATACGTGCATTAAGATACGAAGGCTTCTTATTCCACAACAACGAAAGCACTTTTTCACCCTTTCATATACTAGGGGATTTCACTTGGAAAAGAAAATGTTCCATAATAACGGATTCGGGTCCATAACCATGGGTTCCAATGCACGAGCTCTTGTAGCACTTACCAACGAGGCCCTATCGATTAGTATTACACAGAAGAAATCAATTATAGACACGAATACAATTAGATCCGCTCTTCATAGACAAACTTGGGATTTGCGATCCCAGGTAAGATTGGTTCAGGATCATGGGATCCTTTTCTATCAGATAGGAAGGGCTGTAGCACAAAATGTACTTCTAAGTAATTGCCCCATAGATCCTATATCTATCTATATGAAGAAGAAATCATGTAACGAAGGGGATTCTTATTTGTACAAATGGTACTTCGAACTTGGAACGACCATGAAGAAATTAACGATGCTTCTTTATCTTTTGAGTTGTTCTGCCGGATCGGTCGCTCAAGACCTTTGGTCTCTACCCGGATCCGATGAAAAAAATGGGATCACTTCTTATGGACTCATTGAGAATGATTCGGATCTAGTTCATGGCCTATTAGAAGTAGAAGGCGCTCTGGTGGGATCTTCACGGACAGAAAAAGATTGCAGCCAGTTTGATAATGATCGAGTGACATTGCTTCTTCGGCCCGAACCAAGGAATCTCTTAGATATGATGCAAAACGGATCTTGTTCTATCCTTGATCAGAGATTTCTCTATGAAAACTACGAATCGGAGTTTGAAGAGGGGGAGGGAGAAGGACCCCTTGACCCGCAACAGATAGAGGAGGGTTTATTCAATCACATAGTTTGGGCTCCTAGAATATGGCGCCCTTGGGCCTTTCTATTTGATTGTATCGAAAGGCCCAATGAATTGGGATTTCCCTATTGGGCCAGGTCATTTCGGGTCAAGCGGATCATTTTTGATGAAGAGGATGAGCTTCAAGAGAATGATTCGGGGTTCTTACAGAATGGAACCGTGCAGTACCAGACAAGAGCTAGATCTTCCAAAGAACAAAGCCTTTTTCGAATAAGCCAATTCATTTGGGACCCCGCAGATCCACTCTTTTTACTATTCAAGGATCCGCCCCCCGGTTCTGTGTTTTCACATCGAGAATTATTTGCAGATGGAGAGATGTCAAAGGGGCTTCTTACTTCCCAAACGGATCCTCCTACATCTATATATAAAGGCTGGTTTATCAAGAATACGCAAGAAAAGCACTTCGAATTGTTGATTAATCGTCAGAGATGGCTTAGAACCAAAAGTTCATCATCTAATCGATCTTTCCGTTCGAATACTCTATCCGAGAGTTATCAGTATTTATCCAATTTGTTCCTATCTAACGGAACGCTATTGTATCAAATGACAAAGACATTGTTGAGAAAAAGATGGCTTTTTCCGGATGAAATGAAAATTGGATTCATGTAACGGGAGAAGGATTTCCCATTCCTTAGCCGGAAAGATATGTGGCCATGAAAGAAGGATTAAGTGGATGGGTGGTAGAGTCGTGGAAACGCCCGCTTCTTCCATATTTTTGACCTTAGCTCCATGGAACAATATGTTACTGCTGAAACACGGAAGAATTGAAATCGTGGATCAAAACACTATGTCTGGATGGTATGAACTGCCTAAACAAGAATTATTGAACAGCGAACAACCCGTTCAGATATTAACGACCAAGAAGTACTGGATTCTCTTTCGGATAGGCCCTGAAAGGAGAGGAAGGATGGAATACTAACAGGCGTCTATTATTGAATTCACCTGCCAAAGTCACTGAATGGTTAAGTCGCCAATCCCTGGAGTACTTTATCTGCTGGTTTACGGGCGGACA